CAACGGAATCATCATATTCTTTAAAAAACATTCTCAAACAAAAAAAGAAAGGTGCTTATTATATTTTGGATTAGTTACTGATTTGGGTCTGATAGACCCGGTATATTTTATATATATTTTATATTTCTGCAACGGAAGGTAGATTTCATATTTATAGTAGAGCCAAGCCGTATGCTATATAAAAAAGATGCCTGTACGGCTTTAAATTGATATATGCCCTACCTTACTAATTCACGATTAACCTTACTAATTCACCATTAACCTTACTAATCCACCATTAACTTTACTAATTCACCATTAACCTTACTAATCCACCATTAACCTTACTAATTCACCATTAACCTTACTAATTCACCATTAACCTTACTAATTCACGATTAACCTTACTAATTCAAGATTAGAAAAAACTCCTATTCTGTTAGACTCTCAGCTCAGGATAATGATCCATCAACCTGCGAGTTCTTCCTTTGACGGAAAAACAGGAGAATGTAGTATGGAAGCGGATGAATTACGGAAAATGCGAGAAACTATCACAAATATTTATGCACAAAGAACAGGCAAAGCTTTCTGGAAGATATACAAAGACATGGAAAGGGATCTTTTTATGTCAGCAGAAGAAGCTCAAGCCCACGGAATTGTTGATACGCTCACAGACTAAAAACTAAAAACAAAAAAGAAAAAGGAGAAAAACAAAAAGTAGAAAAACTTATGCTAAAAGGAGAAAAACTTATAAACTTATGCTAAAAGGAGAAAAACTTATGATAAAAAAACTTATGATAAAAGGAATTATGATAAAAGGAGTTATGATAAAAGGAGAAAAACTTATGATATATGTAACTGCTAAGAATGTCCTATACATAATTCGCACGATAATTCCTAGAGTAAAGTTGTGTTTAGAATTGTTGTCTTTATGTTTACACTTCCAGTTCTCTTTACTATTTCCTAAAGTACTGTTGTGTTTACAATTCCAGTTCTCTTTACTACTTATCATTGTTTTTAATCTAGGAATTGCTAAAGTAAAGGTGTTTATACTAAATAGCAAGCTTTTTAATCTAGTCATTCCTAAAATAAGGGAGTGCAAGGTTTTTCTTCTTTATCGAGTATTTCCTGAAGTAACGGAGCTTTTACAAGTCTACCTATGTGTTTATAACATAAGCGAAAAAAGTTACGACATGATTTTATTTCATCTACTCTGTTGTAAATTAAGAAACAATCTACGTCTTGCTTCTGCTATTGGTTTTATTTATGTAGTACTACTTTATTATTTCTATTAGTTATGAATAAAAAAGTATAGTAGTATAATTACTATACGATTATACTTTTTATGGATAAAGCAGTATTCATGAATAATAAAGGATTACTCAAATAACCCTTTCCAAAAAAGTCTTAATCAAAAGTATTATCCCCCAACCGTTTGCATTGCAAAAAAAGCATTATATACTCAAAAGCATTATTTCACAACCACTTCCAAACAAAGTATTATCTACTCAAAAGGATTAGTCATGAGTAAGAAATTAAAAAAGTATTCCTGAAAGGTATTACCCATAAATACAGGATTTGCTATTTTAGCTTTTTAATTGTCTTACCAACTGGATTTTATAGAATCAAAAAAATTCATAATTATCCGGTTAGGATTGATCTAAACCAGCTCATTCTATATATATGACTCACCATGCCAACTATAAAACAACTTATTAGAAACACAAGACAGCCAATCCGAAATGTAAAAAAATCTCCCGCTCTTCGGGGATGCCCTCAGCGCCGAGGAACATGTACTAGGGTGTATGTGCGACTCGTTTAGATCATAGACTAAAATATAAAAATCTAGTCTATTAATAAGAATTATATATATAATTCTATTGTGTATAAAATTTATGGTTTCGATTGGTGCAAACCGAATCACCTTAATTTGTAATTTAAGATGAAAAATACTTTCCCATCGGTAACAAATAGTTATCCATTAAGCGGGAAAAATCCAATTTTAAATAAAAAATTATGCCCTAAATTTTGCAATAACGGACTAAGAGGGTCAACTACCCAGCTAATCTTCATACTTAAATACCGTTACTGTATAGCTAGATTTTGTTGTGAAAGACCTATTACTAGATATTTCATGGGTAGAGCCCATAAGTGTGAACTGTACAAGTTCACAATAACATTGATTGAATGAGGATTCAATGAAAGAAGGGGCTCCGGTGTATAGAGAGGACCTCACCGTTTAACAAGTAATCATAGAAACGATGGAACCCACTATTTCTTTGTCTATTTCTATTAAATTAACTATGCTTTTTTGAATACCTAGTATCAATACAATTTCTTATTAAGAGGTTAAATACTTAGAAAAAAATCGTGGTTGGGAAGGTTATAGCAGCAAAAGCCATTGGAATTTTTATTTTATACATTGGAAGAATCCATTTTGTTATTAATAAACTTAGGAAGGATAAAAGAATAACTCAAAGAAAAAAATAAAATAGTTATTCATCAAAGTCTCATTTATTCAATGACCAGAGTTAAACGAGGATCTATCGCCCGAAAACGGAGGACAAAAACGCGTTTCTTTACATCAGGCTTTCGCGGAGCTCATTCAAAACTTACTCGAACTATTTTCCAACAGAGAATAAAAGCTTTTGTTTCGGCTCATCGGGATAGAGATAGGAAAAAAAGGGATTTTCGAAGTTTGTGGATCAGTCGAATAAACGCAATAATTGCCCCCAATAATATATACTGTATTTATAATACATTAATGCATAATCTGTACAAGAGTCAACTGCTTCTTAATCGTAAAATAGTTGCACAAATAGCTATATTAAAAGGGAATTGTCTTTTTATGATTGGAAAGGAGATCATAAAAATTTAAAAATTCCCCGGAGATTCAACTCCGGGAAGGTGATAGAATAAAAGAGATTTGTATGATAAAATAGAATTCATATGACAAAGTTATCAAAATAAATAAATAACCACGCTCAAAAAAATGATTCTTCTTCACCTATTATCTTTTTTCTTACAACGCAACATCCTCCATAGGATTGTCATATTTTTCTAAAAAAAAAATATCAATCCGCATTGAATTTGAGTTTCGATTCAAAATGAAATTTACTTGAAGAGTAACTCTATTATTATTTTTTTTTTAGAACAGTAGTAGGAGTTCTAGTGATCGACTCGCCTTTTTCATATTTTTTTTTTCCATTATTAACAAATTTTTTTTTTCCATTATTAACAAATTTTTTTTTTCCATTATTAACAAATTTTTTTTTTTCATTATTAACAAATTTTTTTTTTTTTTTATTAACAAAAGGTAACGAATTAACAAAAGGTAACAAAGACAAAATACGAGCTTGTTTTATAGCAATCGTAATTAATCGTTGTTGTTTTAAGGTTGATCTATTCACGCGTCTAGATAATATTTTTCCTTGTTGACTAATAAGTCGATAAAGTAAACTCATGTTTTTATAATCAATTCGATCCCCCGATTGAATCGGGGACAAACTCCTACGAAAAGATTGCTTAGATTTAAGAAAGAGTCGCTTAGATTTATCCATGGTTGGTTTATTCCTATACCGAAAATCCGATTTCTTATAAAAAAGGATTTTATATTCTTATTTTTTTTTTTATTTGTTATATAAGGAAATAGATGCTATTTATAGATTGTTATATATAGAATTTATAGAATTTACCTCCTAAGGGTGACACACAAGCAATCCATTTTCTCTATTTCTTTATCTCGACGTGAATCGTATGTTTGCAACAAAAGGGACAGAATTTTTTCAATTCCAATCGACTAGGTGTATTGTGTCGATTCTTTTGAGTAATATATCTAGAAATACCCCTAGGTTCCTTATTAACACTCTTTTTATCACAACTGCTACATTCCAAAATAACAGTTATTCGTATATCTTTACCCTTGGCCATGAACCTCCTTTGGTTTTTTTTTGATTCACTTAACTCTTCTATTTTAAGATTCGAAGCGAAGAAGAAAAAAGGAACTAAAAAAGTATAAGTTGATAATTCAAAATCAAATTATGAAAGATTTTGTTCCAATTAATTTTATATAGTACAGTAATAATTCAGGAATACAATGATTTAGAACTATATTTCGAATCACAGTACAGTATTTCATTTTTCATTGAAATATCTTGTATGATATTATTGACCCCCAAGTATTCTATTACAATTCCATTTCTGGTCTCACTCTATTATTAAATTAATAGCAATGGAATTGAATTAATACTTCAATTCCATTGAAACCTGGGAAAAACTCCTAATTTCACTGAGGCCAAACCTACCCTTCTTAATTTAATTTGCTATTTTTTTTTTTTTTTCGAACTTATTCTAGTCTAATTAGAAAAAAAAAAACGAACGAAGAGGGATTTAATCACAGATATTTTTTGGGATCTCTAATCTTTGTCACCTCTTCCCGTGCCAATAACTAGAATCAAAAAAAGGGGAATGTCAATGCATCCGGGAATAAACGATTGATTTCTATCAAGAGACCCGCTAGAACCGCGAACCATAGAGTACTTGCCACTGGTGCCACAGAGAGATATGTTTTTAGATCTCGCATTTCAAATCCTCCTTCGTTTTTTTCTTGTAATTTGTATTACATAATAATACAGAATTACATATAGGAATATGATCAAATCTTTTTTTTTTTTTTTTTAATTAATATACCCTCTACGTTCTTGTTATTATACTCTTTATTTATTTTATTTTTAATAAAAAAATAAAAAATGTGGAAAACAAGACAAAAAGTCGTTACAATGACAATGGAAACCGATGTAAAGGGATGTAGCGCAGCTTGGTAGCGCGTTTGTTTTGGGTACAAAATGTCACAGGTTCAAATCCTGTCATCCCTATCCCTAACTAGTAGTTATCGTATCAGCAGTAACAATAGATCAATTGCGACCGATTCAAATTGATACATACTCAATAGGAATAGTTCTCCATATTGAGTGTGGATGCATGCAAGTGCCATCACAAAAAATTATTTATGAAAAGAAAGC